GTACCAACGAAATCGAGTGCTAACCACTATTTCGTATTGAATTAACCGATTTACTTGCTATCGAAGATTTTTTTGTATTAGATAATTTTCGAAAAATTGACATATTTCACTTTTTTATATTATGAGACTAAATCCTACTACTTCTGGTCCTGGGGTTTCTACGCTTGAAAAAGAAAATCTGGGACGTATTTCTCAAATCATTGGTCCGGTACTGGATGTAGCCTTTCCTCCGGGCAAGATGCCTAATATTTACAACGCTTTGGTAGTTAAGTGTCAAGATACCCTCGGTCAAAAAATTAATGTGACTTGTGAAGTACAGCAATTATTAGGAAATAATCGAGTTAGAGCTGTAGCTATGAGCGCTACAGAGGGTCTAATGAGAGGAATGGAAGTAATTAACACAGGAGCCCCTCTAAGTGTTCCAGTCGGTGGACTGACCCTAGGAAGAATTTTCAACGTGCTTGGAGAGCCGATTGATAATTTAGGCCCTGTAGATACTGACACAACATCTCCTATTCATAAACCTGCACCCGCTTTCATACAATTAGAGACAAAATTATCTATTTTTGAAACAGGAATTAAAGTAGTAGATCTTTTAGCTCCTTATCGTCGTGGAGGAAAAATCGGACTCTTCGGGGGAGCTGGTGTAGGTAAAACAGTACTTATTATGGAATTGATCAACAACATTGCCAAAGCTCATGGGGGTGTATCCGTATTTGGCGGAGTCGGGGAACGCACTCGTGAAGGAAATGATCTTTACATGGAAATGAAAGAATCTGGAGTAATTAATGAACAAAATATTACGGAATCAAAAGTGGCTCTAGTCTACGGTCAAATGAATGAACCGCCGGGAGCTCGTATGCGAGTTGGGTTGACTGCCCTAACTATGGCGGAATATTTCCGAGATGTTAATAAACAAGACGTACTTCTATTTATCGACAATATCTTTCGTTTTGTCCAAGCAGGATCCGAGGTATCCGCCTTATTGGGTAGAATGCCTTCCGCTGTGGGTTATCAACCCACCCTTAGTACCGAAATGGGTTCTTTACAAGAAAGAATAACTTCTACCAAAGCGGGATCCATAACCTCTATTCAAGCGGTTTATGTACCCGCGGATGATTTGACCGACCCTGCCCCTGCCACAACATTTGCACATTTAGATGCTACTACCGTACTATCAAGAGGATTAGCAGCAAAAGGTATCTATCCAGCGGTAGACCCTTTAGACTCAACGTCAACTATGCTCCAACCGCGGATCGTCGGTGAGGAACATTATGAAACCGCACAAAGAGTTAAGCAAACCTTACAACGTTACAAAGAACTTCAGGACATTATAGCTATCCTTGGGTTGGACGAATTGTCCGACGAGGATCGCTTAACCGTAGCAAGAGCACGAAAAATTGAGCGGTTCTTATCACAACCCTTTTTCGTAGCGGAAGTTTTTACCGGTTCCCCGGGGAAATATGTTGGTCTAGCAGAAACAATTAGAGGGTTTAAATTGATTCTTTCTGGAGAATTAGATGGTCTTCCGGAGCAGGCCTTTTATTTGGTAGGTAACATAGATGAAGCTACTGAGAAGGCTACGAAATTAACTTAGAAAAGGAGAGCAAATTGAAGAAATGACCTTAAATCTTTGTGTACTCACCCCGAATCGAATTGTTTGGGATTCAGAAGTGAAAGAAATCATTTTATCAACTAATAGTGGACAAATTGGCATATTACCAGATCACGCGCCTATTGCCACAGGTGTAGATATAGGTGTTTTGAAAATACGCCTTAACGACCAATGGTTAACAATGGCTCTAATGGATGGTTTTGCTAGAATAGTCAATAATGAGATCACTATTTTAGTAAAGGATGCGGAAAAAGGTAGTGACATTGATCCACAAGAAGCTCAGCAAACTCTTGAAATAGCAGAAGCTAACTTGCGGAAAGCGGAAGGCACGATGCAAGCAATTGAGGCAAATCTAGCTCTCAAACGCGCTACGACACGAGTAGAGGCTATCAATGTGATTTCGTAACTAGTCGGTGCACCCAAACACTGGAAAGAATCTCTGTATACACTTCTTTTTTTTTTATTTTCTTCTTCCGATTAAATCGAATCAAATGAAATTTTTATCTCAAAATATTTCAAAATGAAAACTGAATAACTGAATGTAGAATAGGATGAAAACGATCTAAAATCACTAAAAGAAGGTGGGTAAAAAAACTTATTAGATACCAGGGATTCCGGTGTCTAATAAGTTCTACCTACTATTGGATTTGAACCAATGACTCCCGCCGTATGAAAGCAATACTCTAACCACTGAGTTAAGTAGGTCATTTATCATCATAAAAAAAAGCAAAGGAACCTATCACATCAATGGATTATAAATCCAATAATACTTCGAAGCAATACTAAGCAAACAGACCAAAGAGATGAGATAGAATGCTGAATCATCGAATATTCATCTTGACAAGAAATTATCTACATAATATGATAAAATATGTATCACAAATA